ATTAAAAATAATCAAAATATAAATAATTTTAAAAAAAGTTTGATTTTGGCTTTTTTATTTATATTATAAATTTTTTGCATGTTAATTTTTGTGTGATTATTAATTATATTTTAAAAGTATTATTAATATATTTATTTGCAGCATTTAGTTTTAATAATTAAATAATTTTAGAATTATGATTTATATAAATATGGGCAAAAAATGTGCCAGCAGCTGCGGTTATACATTTTATGTAAATAAATATAATTAAATTGTGTAATTTTTATTAAATAATTAATTATTTTATATAATAATTTATAAATTAAGTGAAATTTTTTATAAATAAAATAATATTTTAAATTATTTTTAAAATTACGAAATCTTAATAATAAACTAGGATTAGATACCCTATTATTTAAGATGTAAAATTTTGGGGATTAATAGTTATGTTCTTTAAACTTAAAAAAATTGGCGGTATTTAAATCTAATTAGGGGAACTTGTTTTTTAATTGACAATCCGCAAGAAACCTTACTTTAATTAATTTAATTTATTTATTGCCGTTAACAGATTATTTTATAAGGAATATAAATTTTCATAAATTTTTATAATAATATATTTCAGGTCATTATGTAGTTTATATTAAAGTTAAGATGAGTTACAATAATATTTAATTAAATAATGGATATTTAATTGAAATATTAAATTTAAAGTGGACTTAATAGTAAAATAAAATATTATATTTATTTGAATTTAGAATTAAATATGTACATATCGCCCGTCACTCTCGTTTTAAGATGAGATAAGTCGTAACAAAGTAGATTTATTGGAAAATGAATCTAGAATTTATTCAAATTATAAATTTAGTTTAAATTATTTTATTTACAATAAAATGAAAGTTGTGCGATTCAATTTGATTTGAAAATTTAAAATTATTTAATTTATTTGTTTTTATATATTTTTATTAATTAAAATAATATTATAAATTTAATTGTTTTAGTATTTTTTAAAGAAAAAATTTTTTTAATTATAGTTAATTAGGTATTGTGAAAGATTTTTGAAAAAAATTGAAAATTAATTTGATAAAAAGTAAGATTTATTTTTTGTACCTTGTGCATCAGGGTTTATTAAATAAAAATTATTTAATATATTTTTCTCGAAATTAAAAGATCTATATAATTATTATTTTTATTGTAACAAAAATATTTTAAATAATTATATTGAAATGAAACGTTATCCGTTTTTAATGATATCTAGTTTTTTAATAAATGAATTTAATTCAGATATTATATTTATTATAAATTTTTATTAAAAATTTAATAATTTAATATTAATATTTTAGGGGATAAGCTTTAAAATTTAAATTTATAAATAAATAGATTATTTAAAATTTATAGTCTTAGAAATAGATTTTATTTAAAAAATGTTATAATTTGTTTTATTTTTTTTATGATTTTTTATTATTTTAATTATTTATTAAAATATTTTATTTAATTATTTATTAAATTTAATAATGATAAAATTAGTAAATAATATTTTGTTAATTTAATAAAATTTTAATATGAAAGGTTAAATTAAGGAATTCGGCAAAATTTTATACTCGCCTGTTTAACAAAAACATGTCTTTTTGAAATTAATTTAAAGTCTAATCTGCTCAATGAAAATTTTAAATGGCCGCAGTATCTTGACTGTGCAAAGGTAGCATAATAATTTGTCTTTTAATTAAAGGCTGGAATGAATGATTGAACGAAGTATAATCTGTCTCTATTTAATTAGTTATTGAATTTAATTTTTAAGTTAAAAAGCTTAAATTTTTTTAGAGGACGAGAAGACCCTATAGAGTTTTATATTATTTTATGTATTTTAAATTAATTATATTTTAATATTTTTAATAATATTTTATTGGGGCGATAAAAAAATTTAAAAAACTTTTTTATAAAATTTTTACATTTATGTATGATTTATTGATCCTGTATTTTAGATTATTAGATAAAATTACCTTAGGGATAACAGCGTTATTTTTTTTAGAGTTCTTATCGATAAGAAAGATTGCGACCTCGATGTTGGATTAAAATTAATTTTAGGTGTAGAAGCTTAAGTTTTAGGTCTGTTCGACCTTTGAAATTTTACATGATCTGAGTTCAAACCGGTGTAAGCCAGGTTGGTTTCTATCCTTAAATAAATAAAAATTTTTAGTACGAAAGGACCATAATTTTAAAAAATTTTTTTAATAATTGAATATTAATAAATTTTGATTACTATTTTAACAATTTAATGTAATAATTTTTTAAATTATTTATATATAAGTTATTTATTTAAATAGTAATGTTTTGAATCACAATCTTAGTTATTGTAGCTATTTATTATTCTTTTAATCCATAATTTTTTCTATCATATTATATTTATTTATATTATCTTATTTTTATTAAAAATTATTTTAATATAAAGCTTAAATTCTTATATTAAATTAATTTATTATTATATTTATATTATTATTATTTTCTTTAAAATAATAATTTATATTTAATTTTTTATTTATTTTAAATTTTTTTAGTTTTTAATTTATATACTGTTTATATAAAATTGCTTATTATGAAATATTTATTATTATTTTTGTATTTTATTTAATTTAATGATAATATTGTACTATTTTGACAGATTAATGTAATAATTTTAGAAATTATTTATGTGTAATTTTATTACACAAATAGTAATAACTTGTCATGAATTATATTTATTTATTTTGAATTCTTTAAATTTAGCTATTATAGTAATAGTGGGAGTAGCTTTTTTGACTTTAATAGAACGTAAATTATTAGGGTATATTCAAATTCGTAAAGGTCCTAATAAAGTTAGTTTATTAGGTATTTTACAACCTTTTTGTGATGTAATTAAGTTGTTTTCAAAGGAACAAATTTTTCCTTCAATTTCTAATTATTATCCTTATTATATTTCTCCAATTTTTAGATTATTTTTAATTTTATCATCTTGGTTAATAATTCCTTATTTTACTAATTTATGTTCTTTTAATTTAAGAATTTTATTTTTTTTATGTTGTACTAGAATGGGTGTTTATAGAATTATAATTGCTGGATGATCTTCAAATTCAAAGTATTCATTATTAGGAGGTTTACGATCTGTAGCTCAAACTATTTCTTATGAAGTTAGTATAGCTATTATTTTAATATGTTTTTTTTTTTTAATTGAAGATTATAATTTTTTAATATTTTATAATAATCAAAATTATATTTGGTTTATTTTTATTACATTTCCTTTATCTATAGTTTGATTTATTATTTGTTTAGCTGAAACTAATCGTACTCCTTTTGATTTTGCTGAAGGAGAATCTGAATTAGTTTCAGGATTTAATGTTGAATATAGAAGAGGTAGATTTGCATTAATTTTTATAGCTGAGTATGCAAGTATTTTATTTATAAGAATATTATTTAGTGTTATATTTTTAGGGGGAAATTTATTTTCTTTAATATTTTTTATTATATTAACATTAATTTCCTTTTTATTTATTTGAGTTCGAGGGACTTTACCTCGATTACGTTATGATAAGTTAATAAGAATAGCTTGAAAAAGATTTTTACCTGTTTCATTAAATTGTTTATTATTTTATTTATCTTTAAAAGTTTTTTTTAGAGTTATTATTATTTAGTTTATTTAAGTAAATTATTAAATCAATAAAAGATTTAAACTTTTATAATATGTTTTCAAAACATATACTTATTCAAGTTCATTGATTAATTATTTAATTTAGTAGATTATCTCATAATTTAGAAATTAAAGGGTTTATTATAAAGTAAGTAAAATAAATTAATGTGAAGATTTGTCCTATTATCTCATAAGGAGCTTCTACAGGGCTATATCCAATTCATGTAAGTAAAATAATATTTGAAATTATTATTCAAAATAAAAATTGATTAAGTGGATAAAATATTAATCTTTTGAAGTTTTTTATATGGTAAAATGGTATAATTATTAAAATTAAAATTGATAAAACTAATGCAATTACTCCTCCTAATTTATTTGGAATTGATCGTAAAATAGCATATGCAAATAGAAAGTATCATTCAGGTTTAATGTGAAATGGAGTAATTATTGGATTAGCTGATATAAAATTATCAGGGTCACCAAATATATTGGGTGAAATTAAAATTACTATAATTAAGAATGTTAATATAATAATAAATCCTATAATATCTTTAAAAGTAAAATATGGGTGAAAAGGAATTTTATCTATATTTCTATTTAATCCTAATGGGTTATTAGATCCTGTTTCGTGAAGAAATATTAAATGAATAATAGTGAAAGCAAGAATAATAAATGGGATAATAAAGTGGAATGTAAAAAATCGAGTTAAGGTTGCATTGTCAACTGAAAATCCTCCTCATAATCAGTATACTATTGAAGTTCCTAAATAAGGGATAGCTGATAAAAGACTTGTAATTACAGTTGCACCTCAAAATGATATTTGTCCTCATGGAAGTACATATCCTATAAATGCTGCTCCTATTACTAGAAATAGTATTAATACTCCTGTAATTCAAGTTTTTTTGAAATGGAATGATCCATAGTATATTCCTCGTCCGATATGAATATAAATACAAATAAAAAATATTGATGCTCCATTTGCATGTAAAGATCGTAAAATTCAACCATTATTTACATCTCGACAAATGTGAATTACTCTTGAAAAAGCTAATTGAATATTTGCACAATAATGTATTGCTAAGAAAATTCCTGTAATTAATTGAATAATTAAACATAATCCTAGTAATGATCCGAAATTTCATAATGTTGAAATATTAGATGGAGTAGGTAGATCAATTAGTGAATTATTAATAATTTTAAAAATAGGGTTAGATAATCGTAAGGGTTTGTTCATTAAAAATTTTTTCGTAGAGGGCCTATATTAATATTTGTGATTTCTACAACGATAAATAGTGTTAATAATAAATAATTTATAATTAATAATATAATCTTATTTGTTGGAAAATTATATAATTTATTTATTGATATTTTTAATTCATAATTTTGTTCAAAGCTTAGATTAATAATAGATATTGAATCTGAATTTAATGTTGAGTAAAAATTAGAATTTTTTATTATAAAGATAAATATTATTATAATTAAAATTTTTAATAATAAATTATTTTTATTAAAATTGAATTTTTGATTTGATGATAAACTTGAAACATAAATAAATAAAATTAATATTCCTCCGATTATAATTAAAAATATGATATAAGTATATCAAAAGTTAAATCTTATATACCCAGAAATTATTGAGATTAATAATGTTTGTGAAAGTAGTATTAATCCTATAGATAGCGGAGTTTTAGAATTATAAAATATTATTCTATTAATAATTAAAATAAGTAGTAAAGATATTTGAAACATATTTTCAGAAAATAGTTTTATTTAAAATATTAATTTTGGAGATTAATGAAATAAGTTTATTCTTTTTTTTCTGAAGTTTTAAAAGATTTTTATCTTTTTTTTGATTTACAAAATCAATGTTTTCATTATATAAACTATTAAAACTTATATTATTAAGTATAAATTTTAATTTTGTTAATTTATTTTTTATTTTATATTTTATAGGATTAATAAGATTATGTTTTAATCGATTTCATTTATTAATATTATTATTAAGTTTAGAATTTATTGTTTTAGTTTTATATATATTAATTATTTTTTATTTAAATTTATATGAAAAAGAATTATTTTTTAGAATGATGTTTTTGAGATTTAGAGTTTGTGAGGGTGTGTTAGGATTATCTATTTTGATTAGTATAGTTCGAATAAATGGTAATGATTATTTTCAAGTTTTAAATTTTTTATAATTAAATGATAAAAATTATAATATTTTTTTTATTTATATTACCTTTTAGATTAAATAATAAGTTTTGAATTTTTCAAATTTTTTTATTTTTAGGTAGTTTTATTTTTTTATTTATGGGAGGATATTGTTATGAATGAATTAATGTAAGCTATAATTTAAGAATTGATTTATTATCATTTTCATTAATTTTATTAACTTTATGAATTTGTTCATTAATGTTATTGTCTAGTTATTTAATTTATATACAAAATAATTATATTAAATTGTTTATTTTTATAGTGTGATCTTTAATAGTTTTTTTATTAATAACTTTTATAGTTACAAATTTATTTTTATTTTATTTATTTTTTGAATGTAGATTAATTCCTACATTATTTTTAATTATAGGTTGAGGTTTACAATTAGATCGTATTCAAGCTAGATTATATTTATTATTTTATACTTTATTTGCTTCATTTCCTTTTCTTTTATCAATTATATATATTTATAATAGTTATAATACTATTTCATTTTTTATATTTTTTGAAGGATTAATTAATTTAGATTTTTTTTATTTATATATTTGTTTAATTGTATCCTTTTTAGTTAAAATACCTATATTTTTAGTTCATTTATGATTACCTAAGGCTCATGTAGAGGCTCCTGTATCCGGTTCTATAATTTTAGCTGGGATTATACTAAAGTTAGGTGGATATGGTTTATTACGAGTATTTAGAATTTTATTAAAATTAAGAATAAAATTTAATTTTATTTGATTAAGAGTAAGAATTGTAGGAGGATTATTAATTAGTTTAATTTGTTTATTTCAAATTGATTTAAAATCATTAATTGCTTATTCTTCAGTAGCTCATATAAGAATATTATTAGGGGGATTGATAACTTTAACTAATTGAGGTATTTGTGGTTCTTTTCTTTTAATAATTTCTCATGGATTATGTTCTTCTGGATTATTTTGTTTAGTTAATATTATTTATGAACGAATAGGAAGGCGAAGTATTATAATTAATAAAGGTTTAATTAATTATATACCAAGTATATCTTTATGGTGATTTTTATTATGTTCATCTAATATAGCAGCTCCTCCTTCTTTAAATTTATTAGGTGAAATTATATTAATTAATAGAATTATTAGGTGAAGAAATTTTACTTTATTAATATTAATTTTTTTGTCTTTTTTTAGAGCTTCATATACATTATATTTATATTCTTATACACAGCATGGCTTATTAAATTTTAATATTTATTCTTTTACTCAAGGTTATTTACGTGAATTTATTTTATTAATTTTACATTGAATCCCTTTAAATTTATTAATTATTAATAATGAAATATTTATTATATGAATTTATCTAAGTAGTTTAAATAAAACATTGATTTGTGGAATCAAAAATATAAAAATTTTATCTTAGATAATTTATTTAGATATTTGTTTATTAATAATATTAATTTTATTGTTTTTTAGATTTTTGATAATGTATTTAGGTGTTTATTTTTTGGTTTATAGATTAAAAATCTTTATTGAATTTAATATTTTTAATTTGAATTCTTCTTGTATTATTATAACAATTTTTTTAGATTGAATATCATTATTTTTTTTAAGAGTTGTGTTATTTATTTCTTCTTCAGTAGTTTATTATAGAAAAAATTATATAATAGGTGATTTAATAATTAATCGTTTTATTTCTTTAGTATTAATATTTGTTTTATCAATAATATTATTAATTATTAGTCCTAATTTAATTAGAATTTTATTAGGATGAGATGGATTAGGACTTGTATCTTATTGTTTAGTAATTTATTATCAAAATTTAAAATCTTTTAATGCTGGTATATTAACTGTTTTATCTAATCGAGTAGGTGATGTATTTTTATTAATATCTATTGCTTGAATATTGAATTTTGGTAGATGAAATTATATTTTTTATTTAGAATTCATAAAAATAAATAAAGAAATAATAATTATTTTAATTTTTATTTTATTAGCTTCTTTTACAAAGAGAGCTCAAATTCCTTTTTCTTCTTGATTACCTGCTGCAATAGCAGCTCCTACTCCAGTTTCTTCTTTAGTTCATTCATCTACTTTAGTTACTGCGGGTGTTTACCTTTTAATTCGTTTTGAGAATTTATTTAATGAAGATATAATTTTTTGATTTTTATTATTTTCTTTAATAACAATATTTATATCAGGATTAAATGCTAATTTTGAATATGATTTAAAAAAAATTATTGCATTATCGACTTTAAGTCAATTAGGTTTAATAATAAGAATTTTATTTTTAGGTTTTAGAGAATTTGCATTTTTTCATTTATTAACTCATGCTTTATTTAAAGCTTTATTGTTTATATGTGCAGGAGCTATAATTCATAATTTGATAGATTTTCAGGATATTCGTTATATAGGGTCAATTAGAATTCAAATACCAATAGTTTCTATTTGTTTTAATTTTTCTAATTTAGCTTTATGTGGGTTTCCTTTTTTGGCTGGTTTTTATTCTAAGGATATAATTCTTGAAAAATTTTTTTTAATAGATTTTAATTTTTTTATGTTTTTTATATTTTTTATTTCTACATTATTTACTGTAATATATACTTTCCGTTTAATTTTTTTTTCTATAGTTATAAATTATAATATAAGTTCTTTAAATTTTATAAGCGATAAATTATGAGAGTTAAATAAAAGATTATTAGGGTTATTATTATTAGTTATTATTGGTGGATGTTATTTAAGATGAATAATTTTTCCTTACCCTTATTTGATTTGTTTACCTTTTTATTTAAAAATTTTACCTTTACTAATTATTTTTTTAGGTTGTATTTTAGGTTATTTAATATATTCAATGAGATTGAATATGTTAAATTTTAAGGATATATATTTTATTAAAACATTTATGGGTGGAATATGATTTTTACCTATTATTTCAACTTATGGGTTAATTAAGCAACCTATAATTATTAGAATAAATTTAACTTACTTTATTGATCAAAGTTGAACAGAAAATTTAATAGGTCAAGGAATAATAAAAATTTTATTAAAATATTCATCTTTTTTAGATTTATTAATTTATTATTTTAATTTTATATTAAATTTATTTTTAATATTTTTATTGATTTGATGGTATTATTTAATTTTTTTTTAATTTTATATAATGTTTAAATAGCTTAAGGATTAAAGTATTTCATTGAAGATGAAGTGATGATTTTATTCAAATCTTTGAACGAATATTTATATTTATAAAAATATATTTTATTTTTACAATGAAAATGTAATGTTTTAAAAATTAAACTATATAAATAAATAAATAGAAATATAAACGAAGTTAAATCGTTAAAATAAAAAGTTAGAAGCTTTCATTTGATTCTACATATTTCTTTAATTGGAATATTTAATTCAATTATATTATTAACAATAATATGCCTCTATTTGGCTTCAATTAATTTAAGTTTGAGTTAATATTATTTAACTTAAATATCAGGTCGAAACTGATTACAATTAATTGTTTCAAACATTTTATTGTAAGATAAATTAAATTGGTATTTAATAATTTTTGAATGCAAATCAAATGTTATTTTTAACTATCATCCTTTTAATTTAATCAATTTAAAGCTCCAAATTTTCATTCGTAATATAATCCTATTGTTAAAATTAAGATAAAATAAATTGATAGTGTTAATCAAATTTTATAATTTGAAATTGATATAGTTAAAATTATTGGTAATATTAGAGTAATTTCTACATCAAAAATTAAAAAAATTACAGCAATTAAAAAAAATCGAATAGAAAATGGTATACGAGATTTACCTTTAGGGTCAAATCCACATTCAAATGGAGAATTTTTTTCACGGTCATATAATGTTTTTTTTGATAAAATAGAGGATAAGATTATAATTAATGAAGAAATTAATCAAATGATTATTATTATTATAAGAATAATTTTAATTATTTATATTAAAAATATTTAAACTTTTTGATTGGAAGTCAACTATACTTAGTTATATTATATAAATAATTTAATTAATTAATTTCCTCCTCATCAATAAATTGAAATATATAAAAATAATCAAACTACATCTACAAAATGTCAGTATCATGCTGAAGCTTCAAATCCGAAATGATGATTAATAGAAAAATGATTGTTTATTAATCGAATAAGATTTACTAATAAAAATATTGATCCAATTAATACATGAATTCCATGAAATCCTGTTGCTATAAAAAATGTTGATCCATAAATTGAGTCAGCTATAGTAAAAGGTGCTTCTAAATATTCATAAGCTTGAAGTAATGAAAATAAAATTCCTAATATAACTGTAAATATTAATCTAATAATTGTTTCTTTTTTATTTGAATTTATTAATCTATGATGAGCTCATGTAATTGTTGCTCCCGATGAAATGAGAATAATTGTGTTTAAAAGAGGAATGTGAAATGGATTAAAAGTAGAAATTCCTTTTGGAGGCCAATTTCCTCCAATTTCAATTGAGGGTGATAAGGATCTATGAAAAAAAGCTCAAAAAAATGAAATAAAAAAAAATACTTCTGATGTAATAAATAAAATTATTCCTCATTGTATTCCATTTGTAACTGAAATAGTGTGAAGACCTTGGAAAGTTCTTTCTCGGATAATATCTCGTCATCATTGAAACATAATTATTAAAATAATAGTAAAACCTAAGAGAAAAAGTGAGTTATCATTAAAATGGAATCATTTTACTGATCCTGATACAAGAATTATAGTTCTTAAAGCTCCTGTTAGAGGTCATGGTCTGTAATCAACTAAGTGAAATGAATGATTTTTTTTTGACATTAATTTACTTCTCTATAATATAAAGTTCTTAAAACTATAAATACATAGGATTGAATAATAGCTACGGCTGATTCTAATAATAATAGTATAATTTGAATTATTAGTAAGACTATAATATATGAAGTTCTAATTGATACACCTAATCTTCTAAGAAGAGTTATTAATAAATGTCCTGCAATTATATTTGCAGTTAATCGAACTGATAGAGTTATTGCTCGAATTATATTTCTTACCGTTTCAATTAATACTATAAAAGGTATTAAGATTGGTGGGGTATTTTGAGGGACTAAATGTGCAAATATATGATTTGTATTTTTTAATCAGCCAAATATAATAAATCTTAATCATAGCGGTAAAGCTATAGATAAAGTAAAGGTTAAATGACTAGTTCTAGTGAAGATATATGGAAATAGTCCTAAAAAATTATTGAAAAAAATAAAAATAAATAAAGATAAAAAAATTAATGTTCTTCCATAATTATATCTTGTTCCTATGAGAGTTTTTATTTCATTATGAATTATTTTTGAAATATTAAATAAAATTATTCTTCTTCGAGGTATAATGTATCAAAAAATTTGAGGGAGAAATATTAAACCTAGTAAAGAACTTATTCAATTTAATGATAGGTGAAAAATTCTTGATATTGGATCAAAAATAGAAAATAGATTTATTATCATTTTCAAGATATTTTATTAGAGTTTATTTTTAAAGTATAATTTGTTTTGTTTAATAAATTTGTATAATAAAAATTATTAATAATTAATAAAAAAAAAATAATAATAAAATAAATATATAAAATAATTCAATTTAAAGGAAATATTTGTGGAATAAAAGAATATTAGTTAATAAAGCTAATATCTTTAGTATGACATACTAATATTTTTTAAACTAATTCTTTCATTAAGAATATTTGCTAATATATTATATTATGATTTAAGAGATCATTGCTTGCTTTCAGCCACTTAATGCGATATTAGTTAATTATAAAGATTTAATTCATAATAGAAAATTATTTATAGGAATTCTTTCTACAACAATTGGTATAAATCTATGATTTGCTCCACAGATTTCTGAACATTGTCCAAAAAATAATCCTGGACGTTTAATTATTAGACTTACTTGATTCAATCGTCCAGGAATTGCATCAATTTTTTTTCCTAAAGATGGGATAGCTCATGAATGAATTACATCAGTAGATGTAACTAAAATTCGAATTTGGGAATTTATAGGAGTAATTATATTATTATCTACATCTAATAGTCGAAAGGAATTTATATTAAAGTTATTTTTTGGAATTATATAAGAATCAAATTCAATATTTTTAAAATCAGTATATTCATAACTTCAATATCATTGATGTCCAATTGCTTTAATTGTTAATAATGGTATATTTATTTCATCTATTAAATATAATAAATGAATTGATGGAAGAGCAATAAATACTAATATAAATGTAGGTGAGATAGTTCAAATAATTTCAATATTTTGATGATTTAATAAATTTTTATTTGTTAATTTATTAATAAATATATATGTTATAATATATATAATTGAAGATGTGATTAAAATTAAGATTGTTATAGCATGATCATGAAAAAATATTAATTGTTCTATTATTGGTGACGCAGCATCTTGTAAATATAAATTAGTTCAAGTGTTCATTTTCTAAAAAAAGATAAAATATCTTTATTAATGGGTCTTAAATCCATTGCATTAATCTGCCATAATAGATAATATAATAGATTATTTTTTATAATTTAATTAATTAGTTTATTGAATTTAATGGAAGTTCTTCATATCTGTGATCTGATGGTGGTAATATTTGATTCCATTCAAGAGATGTATTTAGATGAGATGAAAAAATAATTTGACGTTGAGATGATAATCTTTCTCAAATAATGAATAATAAAAATAAAATACTAATGAATGAAATAATTGATCCAATAGAAGATAATACATTTCATGATAAAAAAGCATCAGGATAATCTGAATATCGTCGGGGTATACCATTTAAACCTAAGAAATGTTGAGGAAAAAATGTTAAATTTACTCCAATAAATATTGAAGAGAATTGAATTTTTAGTCATTTATTATTTAATGTAATACCTGTAAATAATGGATATCAGTAAATAAAACCTGCTATAATTCCAAATACTGCCCCTATTGAAAGAACATAATGAAAATGTGCTACTACATAGTATGTATCATGTAGGATAATATCAATAGATGAATTAGATAAAATAATTCCTGTAAGTCCTCCAGAAGTAAATAAAAATACAAATCCTAATGCTCATATTATTGACGGATTAAAAATAATTTGGGATCCATATAATGTTGCTAATCAACTAAAAATTTTAATTCCAGTGGGGATAGCAATAATTATAGTAGCTGCCGTAAAATAAGCTCGAGTATCAACATCTATACCCACAGTAAATATATGATGAGCTCATACTACAAATCCTAGTAATCCAATAGTTATTATTGCGTAAATTATTCCTAATGTACCAAAAGTTTCTTTTTTTCCAGATTCTTGAGAAATAATATGAGAAATTATTCCAAATGCTGGAATAATTAAAATATATACTTCTGGGTGTCCAAAAAATCAAAATAAATGTTGATAAAGAATTGGATCTCCTCCTCCTATAGGATCAAAAAATGATGTATTTAAATTTCGATCTGTTAAAAGTATAGTAATAGCTCCTGCTAATACAGGTAAAGAAAGAAGAAGTAATAATGCAGTTAATGATACTGCTCAAATAAATAATGGTATTCGTTCAAAATTTATTCCTTTTACTCGTATATTAATTATTGTTGAAATAAAGTTAATAGCTCCTAAAATTGATGAAATTCCTGCTAAATGTAATGAAAAAATTGTTAAATCTACTGAAGCTCCTGCATGTGAGATTCTTCTTGATAATGGTGGATAGACAGTTCATCCTGTTCCTGATCCTGAATTTACTATTCTTCTAGATAATAATAAAATTAATGATGGGGGTAAAAATCAAAATCTTATATTATTTAATCGAGGAAAAGCTATATCGGGGGCTCCTAATATCAAAGGTACTAATCAATTTCCAAATCCTCCAATTATAATAGGTATTACTATAAAAAAAATTATTAAAAATGCATGAGAGGTAACAATTACATTATAAATTTGATCATCACCAATTATAGATCCTGGTATTCTTAATTCTGTTCGAATTAATATTCTAAAAGATAATCCTAATATTCCTGACCAAAATCCAAAAATAAAATATAAGGTTCCAATATTTTTATGATTAGTTGAAAATAATCATTTATTTATTTAATTAATAAAATGGCTGAATTATAGGCGATAAATTGTAAATTTATTTATGAAAATTATTTTTTCTTTTATTAAAATTTTAATAAATTTTATAGTTAATGTATTATAACATTAGAATGCAATTCTAAAATAATAAAAATTTATTAAAATTTAAGATTTAAAATAATTATTTAATTTAAGCTTTGAAGGCTTATAGTTTATTAAGTTTAACTTAAAATCTTTATTATATTTATTATAAAAATTTTGTTAAGAATGGTAAAATTGTTAGTGAAATTGATAAATTAATTAATATTAAAATAATTATAAATTTATTAATATGTTTAATTTTAAAATTTCATTTTGTTCTAATTTTAATTGATAAAAATATTGATATTAATGGATTTATATAAAATGATAGAGTTACTGTTGCTATAATAATAAATATAAATGATTCAATAAATAAATTATTATTTATTATTGTAATTAATACTAATATTTTAGGTAAAAATCCTAATAATGGGGGTATGCCTCCTAAAGATAAAAATATTGAAATTGTAATTATTTTAAAGAATAAATTTTGATTATTAATTTTAAATAGTTGATTAATATAATTAATATTTGAATTATTTATTATAATACAAATTATAAAATTTATAATTGAATAGATTAGGAAATAAAAAATTATTATATAAACATTTAATATTATAATTATTAATATTCATCCTGTATGATTAATTGATGAATAAATTATAATTAATTTAATTAATGATTGATTTATTCCTAATAATGCTCCTAAAATTGTTGATGAAATAGCTGTTATATAAAATAATGAGTTATTATTTGATGATGAGTTTAATAGAATTAATGGGGCAATTTTTTGTCAAGTTAGAAAAATGAATCTTATTTTTCAATTTAAATTTAAAAAAATTTTGGGTGTTCATCAATGTATTGGTGCAGCTCCTAATTTAATTAATAATCTAAATTGAATTATTCTGAATATTATATTTATTTTTATTAAGTTAAATTCAATTTTTATTATTAAGGTTGAGAATAAAATTAGGGATGAAGCTAATGCTTGAGTAATAAAATATAATATAGTTGAATTAGAAGATTTTTTTAGATTAAATATTAAAGGAATAAAAGATAATAAATTAATTTCTATACCTATTCATGCATTAATTCATGTATTTGAATTAATTGAAATTATAGTTCCTATAATTAATGTTATAAAAAATATTAATTTAAAATTATTAAATTTATTAATTAATAAATTTTTATTAAATTTTAATTTTTTTGTCATTAAATTAATGAAGGTAATAAAAATTACATTATTTACTCTATCAAAATAATCCTTTTTCTCAGGCACATCATTTATATTATTATTATTATTATTATTATTATTATAGCGTATAGATATTATATTACATACTATTGTTTATATTTATTTTGGGGGAAATAAATTTATTTAAATATTTTATTTTTTTGAATTTAAATTAATATTATATACATTAAATGGATAAATTAAGTATTATTTTTATTAATAATAAATGTTTATTATATAATTATTTATAAGTCATAGTTTGAAAGATTAAATTATCATTATTTAATAAATATTAAGTAAATTGCCATCTAAATATCTTTATATTTGATATAATAATGACATTGTATAAGATGGATAAGTACTTATATAAGAGAATAAGAAAATCTTTAAATGTTATATAAATATTAATTAAATTATTCAATAGCATATATTAATAATAAATTAATATATTTATATTAAATTCTTATTGTATTAAATATAAAAAAATAATCATATATTTATTTATGTTCAAAAAAGTATTAATTTGGTGTTGAATATATAAATATATATTTATTGATGTAAGATGCATTTAGATTTTTGAATTCTATAGGAATAGTTTAATTCTATTATAAATATTGTATTTATATTATAATTAAATTAATTAGTTATATTTAGTAAAATAAAAAGAAAAAAATTAAAATTTTTATCTTTGGGGTATGAACCCATTAGCTTAGTTAGCTTATCTTTTT